TGCCATTGCCAAAAAGTGACAAGATAAAATTTCCATTTATTCATGAAAAGGGATGTCCCCTTGGAAGCCAGAATGCATTTTCTTTGATACCTAATAGAATGCATGCAGGGTTCCTCGACTAACCACAGGTTCACCCTAAAATCCTTAACAAAGACGTTCACAAGATGTTCTCTTTTTATAGAGAAATAGATTCTTTCAAGAAGAAGTCCAGAAGATGTTGATCGTAAATGAAAAGATTGGTTACGTAGAAAGACGAAAATAGATTCGTATTCACATACATGAGAATTATATAAGAAAAAAAATAACCTTTGATTTCTTTTTGACAAAGAAAAGCTGACTTTCTTTGGAGTAAGAAGACTATTCCAATTCCAATATTCCTTGAGAAAGACCCCTAATAAATGTAAAGAAGAAACATCTTTTACCCAATGGCGAAGAGTTTGAATCAAGATTTCCACATGAACAGAGCGAGGTATTAGTATATCTAACACAAAATTTAAATGTGAAAAATTGTCCTCTAAAAAGGGAAATATTGAATGAATTGATCGTAAATTCTGAGATTTTACTATCTTGTTCTTTTTCCCTTCTAGACAAGATATTAATTGTAGAAAAAATGGAATTTCTACAATAAAAGCAAACCCCTCTGATATAATTTGAGAATACAAGTTCTTGTTGCGCGCCAAAAATAGATTTTTGTTAGAATCATTAGAAGAAATAATAAAATGATTCTGTTGATACATTCGAGTAATTAATCGTTTCACAATCCGTAAACTGGACTTATTGTCATAACCCGGATTTTCCGACAAAATAGATCTATTCAAAGCACGATTATGAGCAAACACATAAATATACTCCTGAAATATAAGTGGATATAAAAAGTCGTGTTGTTGAGATCTCTTTAGCTGTAAATATTTTTGGATTTTCTCCATTTTAATTTCGATTTGAATTAAAGGTAGAAGATTCGGGGGTTATCAAATGATACACAGTGCGATACAGTCAAAACAAGGTATTCTAGTAAAAATAGATACCTCGGAGACAAGTAAACTTATCAACAGATTCTCTACCCTCTCTTTTTCCATTCATTTTATTTAATTCGCCTGTGTTAATGTTATAGGATAACAAGATAGTTAGAAATCTTTTATTTTTTCGACCCAATCGCTCTTTTGATTTCGGAAAAAAACTTTCTTTATCAATATACTGCTTCTTTTACACACACATCTTCATTCCATAATAGAGAATTCAATAGTTAGGATTCATTAAAAAAAGAGAATCCACTCAAGTGCTTCCCGTATCGGGCACTAATTTTTTTTAACGTCTAATTAGATCGGGAAATTGTTCAAATTAAGAACAGAAGCCGGTTGCTTTTTCTTTCTAATAATTAATTAAAGCCGCAGAGCCCCTATCCATTTATTCATTCGACCCAACTTTCTTTTGTTCTGTTCCAAGAATTCGAAGAAGGTTTTGTACTAATCCGCTAAGAATGAAATATCCTCGGAACTTTCCATTGATACGACATGCTATTTTTTCCATTTATTCCCTTTCAGGGTCAGTCGCGGTCTTCCAAAGTTTACCAATGGTATGGACGAATTCGTTACTTCATCCAAATGTGTAAAAGATTCTAGCCGCACTTAAAAGCCGAGTACTCTACCGTTGAGTTAGCAACCCCGAGAAAACATCGATTAAACAAAACTTCAACTCAACAAAGGGTGTATAGACATGGATACAATCAGAACCAAAAGAAATTGAATTGAAACAAAGAGAAAAGATATTTTACGAGCTAATCAAACCGTTGAACTAACAAATCTAAAAAAAATATTTTCTAATGGATTCGAAACATAAAAATGAATTGATTAGATGAAACTACAATAAATTATAAAAAATTATACAGAATTTTCCAAATTGATAAAACATCTCCTAGCCTTTTTTTCAATCAAAAAGCACCCTCTTGTATCAAAAAAAGCATCATTTGCATAAGATCATAAGATAAAGAAAAAACTACGCGACATAAAGAAATAGACCCCCTTCACTTATCACGAAGAATTATATTTGTTCAATACACTCTTGTCAATATAAATGTTGCGAAAAGAATAGAGTGGAAAAAGGGAAAAAGAAAGGGGGGATAAAAAAAAGTAAAGAAAAACGAGACAAAGTTATATACAAGCCGCTACCCCCCTTGGTATTTCTTTAATTGAATTTCATTTGATTAGACGGAAATTCTTTAAAAACTCCTGCCTTCTTTAAAAGATTCTGAACAGTTCCTGTGGGTTGAGCACCTTTTTCAAGGAAATATAGAATAACAGGAACATTTAAATAAGTTTGATTCTTGATTGGATCATAAAAGCCCACCTTTCTAAGATCTTTTCCTTCTCTTCGGGATCGAACATCAATTGCAACGATTCGATAGACGGCTCATTGGGATAGATATAGATGAACAATACCCCCCCTGGAACCGTATAGGAAGTTTTCTCCTCGTACGGCTCGATAAAAATGATTTAATTCGAAGTTTTGTCTATATATCAAATTCTAATAAATTAAATAACAACTGGTCCTATTCCTATAAAATAAATTAGACTACGATTTCAATCTTTTTCTTCCTGAAAAATGAAAAAGAAACCGCTCATACTCATAACTCAAGTCGGATAACTCTCAAATAGTTCAAAGGATAATCTTTAGTGAATTTCGTTTCTTGAGTAGTCTTTACTCCCTTTCGTTTATCCCGGTTAAACTATTTAAAATTATATTTGGATTCTTTAGTTGGATCCAGTTATTGAGACTATCGAGAGAATTAACAACTAAAAGGGTGTTTCCTTGTTTTTAAACCCTTTAATTCCTATTTTTAATCATTGGGTTTAGACATTACTTCGGTGTTTCTTAATCTTTTAAAAATGGCAGCAACATACCTTTTTTATTTCTTTATATCAAAGAATCCTATGGACGGTTGATTCTAGTATGATACACGTTGAATCAAAAATTTTTATCAATTTCAACAAGTTTTGCTTTTGAATTGGAAACTTGCTCAAATTGGATCCTTTCGATTTTCCATATATTTACGAAGTTGTTCCAGTTAATTGGCATTAACCCTAGATCCTTGCCTCTGAGAAATGAATTAATACTTTCGGTTCGAGCTCCATCATGGACTATTTACAACCCCGACAAAAAACGAAGGGTTCAAGTGTAACAGAACAAACAATGTCGAGCCAAGAGCACCTCATTTCTAGAATTTCTAGACAAATCGAAAATGGTGGCTATAAAAATCCACAACGGGTTGTGTCCTTCAAGTCGCACGTTGCTTTCTACCACATCGTTTCAAACGAAGTTTTACCATAACATTCCTCTAATTTGGAACCGGTATTGAATTGATTCAATTATGGAATCATGAATAGTCATCGGTTCAGCTGTCCATAGACATCGCAATTTACACTTTTTCTTCTATATATGAATATATGATACATGAAGCAATATTTTTCTGAAAAAATTTTACAAAGACAACATTTTTAACATATTTAACAGACTAATAAAATATATAGATAATAGAAAGAAAAAATAAATCTATTCTTATTCTCTATTCTTATTCTATAATATAAATATAGATATCTATATAATATATATGTTATATGTAAATATATTACATATATATAAATATATAATATATATAAATAATATATAAACGAATAAGTTTTTCAATCTGCATCTTCAAGTGACTTAATAAGAAAAATGAAACGATTTCCTACTTTTTCACAGATTCCACGTACAGGGAATCATTAAAATAGTTATTTATTAAAAATAAATATTTCTAAATGAAATTAACTATTTTAATTAAACATCATTATTTAATTCACTTTAATTTGATTGGGTTTGAAGAAAATTGGATAATAAGCATCGCCTTTCTTTATAGGAAGATCAGTCTTTCTTTTTGAATTGACTCGTCACTAATTTAAAATAAAAATTTGAAATAGATCAAAGAAACGAAGAAATAAATAAGAAGAAAGAACTCCTTTTTTTGATGAAATGTATAAAAAAATAATGTAAGTTAATATTTGAATTTTGATTCTTTTAATTAGATTACGAAAATCAAAATAGAAAAAAATAGGTAAGGTTTCTCCTATCTATCATATAGACTAAACTGTTGTCACTGTTTGTTATAGATGTTTTATATCTACTATACTATAACTATAGAATATGGGACTTGATAATTTGTTAATGAAATTAGAACAGACACAGATGTTTAAAATAATATAGATTAACTGCTATCCACCCCCCACTTCTTTTTATATTATGTATAGGGTTTATATGATAATAATGGAGAAATGGATCCGTACTGGGACGGAAGGATTCGAACCTCCGAATAGCGAGACCAAAACCCGCTGCCTTACCACTTGGCCACGCCCCATTTAGATTTCTAATCGACACTAAGAAAGGATAATATTCTTATTGGTTGTTTGTCAACTCCAGCCAAAAAAATATCTAGATAAATTCCATATCTCATATCTATACAATATAGATCTTCTATATCTATAATAGATATAATAGAATAGACCGGTACTCTAATTTTGATACATATAGATACAGAATTCAACTGAATTTATTGATCATTACATAGAATTAAATTAAGATATTGTATGAAAGTATGGTTTCTTCTATTCTCCTTTGAGAATTGGAGGATTTTTGGTTGGGTGGATTCAAAGAAAAAGAAGGATTTTTTGTCTACCTTATTGACTTTCCTTCTTTTTCCTTATATCAAAAATGCAACCAAAATGCAATTATCTCCAAGAACAAAATGTCTGTTATGCTTAATATCGTTAGTTTGATCTGTATTTGTATTAATTCGCCCCTTTATTCGAGTAGTTTTTTCTTCGGCAAATTGCCCGAAGCCTATGCTTTTTTGAATCCAATCGTAGATGTTATGCCAGTCATACCTTTGTTTTTTTTTCTCTTAGCTTTTGTTTGGCAGGCTGCTGTAAGTTTTCGATAAGATCCTGAATAATAATATCCTAGAAAATGCA